ATAGAAATGTGTTCGCTCAAGAAAGACTCCAAAATATATTGATCGTAAATAAGAAGACTGTTTACGAAGAAACAGGAATAGATATTCGCATTCATATACATAAGAATTATGTAGGAACCAAAAGAATCTTTTCTTTCTTTTTGAAAAGACGTAAATGGATTTCTTTGAAGTAATGAGACTATTCAAATTATGATATTCGTGGAAAAACAATCGCAAGAAATGCAAAGAAGAAACATCTTTGATCCAGCATTGAAGGATTTGAACCAAGATTTCCAGATGGATGGGATGGGGTATTAGTAGATCTGACACATAATTTAAATGTGACAATTTATCCTCTAAAAAGGGAAATATTGAATGAATAGATCGTAAATTCTGAGATTTTGGTATTCTTTTTTCTTCAAGGGAAGATACTAATCGCGACGAGAATGGAATTTCCAGAATGACTCCAAAACCTTCTGATACCATTTGATAAGAAAAATGAGAATAAAAAGAATTCTTTTGGCCCCAAAATACATTTTGGTTAGAATCATTCACCGAAGAAATCAAAGATTTCTGTTGATACATTCGAGTAATTAAGCGTTTCACAAGTACTAAACTAGATTTATTGTCATAACCGAGAATTTCCACAGGTTCGTAAAAAATCAAACTATTGAAGCTATGATAATGAGCAAGTGAGTAAATATACTCCTGAAGGAGTAGCGGATATAGGAAGTTTTGTTGCCGAAATCTATCTTTTTTCAATCTAAATATCCTTGTAATTCTGTCATTGAAACACATTTATACTATAACCAAAAAAGGAAGGCACTTCTTGTTTTATGAAATGATACATAGTGCGATATGGTCAGAACGGCGTATGCGTATGTTGTATGTAGTATATTGTTTATCTTTTATTAAGATTTTATTTATACTAAAATAGTATAACTTCTAACTCTAATAAACTAGAAGAATAATAGAATAAAAATCTTCTTATTCTATTATTCTAAGAAAGAATTCTAAGAATATAGTCTAGTATTAATATAGACTATACACTGTCTATACTTTTACTATAAAGAATATCTACTTTTATACTGTACTGTGATGTAAAAAAAAATAAAGAGAATCTAAGAAGTAAAAGATTCTATAAAAGTAAGAACAAATAAAGAATATATACCCCGGAGACAGAGAGCCCAATCTACAGATCTTTTTTCTTTCCCTTTCTATCCAATTTTGTTTTCTTTTCTTTGTTAATATAACTAGAATAATAATAAAAGAAAATAGAAAAGAACAATAAGAAAAAGAAGGAAAAGGGGTAAAAATCTTTTATTTTCGCAACCCAATCACTCTTTTGACTTTGGAAAAGATTCCTTTTTTATCACTCTACTATTTCTTCTACACATCCGTCTCCAATCCATAATAAAGAATAATTAGGATTAATAAAAAAAAAGAATCAATGGTCCACTCACAATTCACAAGAGAACCTTTTACCACATCAGGCACTAATCTATTTTTAACGTATAATTAGTAATTCAATCGGGTAATCATTCAAATTAAGAAAGTAAGCTCGTTGCTTTTTTGTCTTACTCGAATTGGAACCATAAGGCTCTATCCATTTATTCACTAGACCCGAAATACTTTACTGAACTTAAAAATTGTTCTAAAAAGAAAGATTCTCGTTCTATTTCTATTATGAGTACTAGAAATCTTCTTTGATTAGATTCTTCTTTTTGATATTTTTCTATTCTTTTTGCGACATGCTCTTTTTTCCATTCATTACCTTTCAGGATCAGTCGCGGTCTTATAAACTCTACCAATAGTCTAGACGAATTCCTTCATCCAAATGTGTAAAAGATCATAGTCGCAATTAAAAGCCGAGTACTCTACCGTTGAGTTAGCAACCCGGATTAATATGAAGTGTAGATAAGATCGAAATAAAAAAAAAAAAAGAAATCCAGCAAACCCATCCATTTTCCTAAAGCGAAGGAAAGAGCCAATAGGGAATGGGGATAAAAAGATCTATTTATATACGATCAAATTATATTTGTTTGAGACGCCATTGTCAATATGAATGGACTTTTTAGAAAGAAAGAAATTTCAAGAAATTCTATCTAAATTTGTGTTGGATTAGCACAACATAAAGAAGAAATAAGAACTTTGAGCGGAAAAAAATAAGGAATAAGGAAAAGGTAGAGATAGAAAAGATAGCGGCTTTCTTTAATCAAAAAAAGAAAGGTACAATACAAATACAAGAAGAAAGATTACCCCCCTTGTTGGGGGGTTCCACAACAAGAAGCAAGAAAAAAAAGAAGAATAAGAAAAAGAATAAGAAAATAAGTATGAATAGAACAAGAAAAGAAGAAACTTTGAAGAAAGAATTACACTAAAGATAGGTACTAGTTACCCTATCCTTTTTTTATTCATGATTCTTGTTTTTCCTTTCTTTTTTATCAAAAGAAACTCGAAATTATTTAAAGAATTCTGCCTTCCTTAAAATATCATAAACAGTTCCTGTGGGTTGAGCACCTTTTTCAAGGAAATCTAAAATAGCAGGAACATTTGAATAAGTTTGATTCTTTATCGGATCATAAAAACCCACCTTTCGAAGATCTCTTCCTTCTCTTCGGGATCGAACATCAATTGCAACGATTCGATAGATGGCTCATTGGGATAGATGTAGATAAAAGATGCCCCCCTAGAAACGTATAGGAGGTTTTCTCCTCATACGGCTCAAGAAAAAATGATTCTAATTTCTATAATTTCTCTTTCTATCTATATAGATAGAAATAGAAAGAGAAATGGATCCATAAAGAATTAGACTGTAATTTGAGCCTTTTTTCCTTCTTTACAGAAAAAAGAAATTTCATTTGTACTCCTAACTCAAGTTGGATAGTTTTGAAAGAGTTCGAAAGGAAATCTTTCGAATTTATTGAGCTGTCTCTAACCTCTTTTTTTGTCTCCTTTCAGATCTCTTTTTTTTACTCATTCTGATCCAATTGTTGAGACAAGTGAAAATAGTGTTTCCTTGTTCCGGAATTTGTTGTCTTTGCTTTGCGCTTTATCAAATCATTAGGTTTAGACATTACTTCGGTGATCCTTACTCCTTTTCAAAAAGGCAGCAACATACCCTTTGTTTTTTGTTCTTTCTATGGAAAATAACAAAATCATACGAAAGATTGATTCATTTGTGATACACTCTTGATCGAAACAGTTTGAAGATTTCGACAAATCTTCTTTTTTCATTTAAAACTTGTTCAAATCTGAACCTCTCCATTTATCTATATTTAGATATTGATGATATATTTACAAAGTTGGTCTAACTTATTGATTGTCACTAACCCTAGATTATTCCCCCGATAAATGAATCAATCATTTTTGCTCGAGCTCCATCATATGCTCTACCTTTATATACCATTAGTATCTTTATTTAGCAACCCAAGACAAATTCAATTAGGTTCCTAGCAGAACAAACTATGTCGAGACAAGAGCATCTTCATTCGTATAGAAAATGGTGGATGTCAGAATCCACAGCCAATCATGTCCTTCAAGTCGCACGTTGCTTTCTACCACATCGTTTCAAACGAAGTTTTACCATAACATCCCTCTCATTTTATTTTAATTTGGAACCGTATGCAATTGATTCAATATGGAATCATGAATAGTCATTGGCTAAACCGATACATAATAATCTACACTTATCTATCTATGGATAGATAAGTGTTTATCCGGAAAGGATTTCACTGAAATTTACCCCATATTTTCTCATATGAATAATATCACATGAAAAAAACAAATCAGTTTTAAGCAAACTTATTTACATCTTCAACAGATCTTTCGGGATTGTCCATCATAAAAGATCCCTCTTTTTCTTAAAAAAAAAAAAGAAATTAGAAACCTCAAAAAAAGCCTTTGACTTTACTTTCATTCAAATGAAAAATAAATCCCCATGAATGGATAAAAGTTTTTATCCACTTTAACTAAATACTATACTAACTAAATAATATACTAAACTAAATATTTCATTGAAATATTCATAAATATTCAATTCTAAATTATAGAATAATAAGATAATCTTAAAGAATATTAAAAAGAAAAATATACAATAGATATTCTTATGTAATAATTATGTATTTCTGTATTAGAAATGAAAATCTATTGAGAATCTCTAATATTCAAAATTGATAATATCAAATCTATTAAATAAAAGAATTTTAATGAAATTCTAAATTCATATATTCTAATATGAAATATGAATATTTTCTCATTTCTTATTTATGAATTATGATTTTATGATTCTAATATTATGATTGACTTATTATTTACCGTCTCCAATTGAATCTGATTTTCATTTAATTTAAAACAGAGAGATAGTTTGAGAATAAAGTTTCTTTGTTTTCATTATTATGGAGTGGAAAAGTCTCGTGTAAGGTAAGATCAACGAGAAGATCAGAATCCGAGGATTCTGATCTTCTCGCATCCATCTCCATCATATAAAACAAATAATCGTTAACGAAAGTAATCACGAATATCTAAGAAGAAAATACTTTAGTAAAAAAGGAAAAAAAAAAAAGATATGATTCTAAGAATCATTCTTAGAATTAAGATTGGATAACATTGTATCCAACATTAAACAGAAGATTGTTTAATAAAATTTCAATAGAGAAGAATCTTTCGTTTCTGATGCAAAAGATCTGGGACGGAAGGATTCGAACCTCCGAGTAACGGGACCAAAACCCGTTGCCTTACCGCTTGGCCACGCCCCATTTTGATTTGGTCTAAGAAAAACTAAGCTAAATATTGGTTATTCGTCAATAACCAACCAAAATAAATAGAGGACATTTTGTCGCTAGGATTCAACACAATAGATATAGAATCAAAAAGATTAATTGATCATTACTTAGAATTCAATTAAGATATTGTATGAAAATAGAATTCCTTGTATTCTTATTTGATTGTAGAATGTAAGGAAGGATTCTTGATTGGGTAGAAGTCAAAGAAAAAGAAGAATTTCTTTCTTTTATCTGCCTTTTTATTTGAAATTTTTCCTCAGAAAAACAATTCAATCCAATCTGATAATTTCTTATCATTTCAATTTAATTTGAATCTTTAAGAACAAGAAAAGAATATTTGTTATGTTTAATATCTTTAGTTTAATCTGTATCTGTCTTAATTCTACCCTTTATTCGAGTAGTTTTTTCTTCGCCAAATTGCCCGAGGCTTATGCCTTTTTCAATCCAATCGTGGACGTTATGCCGGTTATCCCTTTATTCTTTTTTCTCTTAGCCTTTGTTTGGCAAGCTGCTGTAAGTTTTCGATAAAAATGGAATCTCTATTCAATTCCTAATTTCTTCGATAAAAAAAAGATGATATTTTGATTCTGAAAATCAATAAGATCAGAAAGAAGATTCAGATAAGTCTGGACATTAGGAACCCTCGATTCAAAATCGAAATTCTGGTATTTTATATTTTATATTGAAATTGAATTTTAATAAGGGAAGAGGGCGATGATCTTTATCTTTAATCAGCTTATTTCTTCTTTTGTTCTGACCTTTCCTTTATAAGATCCCATACAATACCTATGTATAGATATGGATATGGCAAGAAATCTTTGGTAACGAAAAAATACGAATCTTATTACATTAGAAATAAATTCGTGAAAATAAATTTCAAAAAAAAAAACTTCCTTTTTTTTCATCTTTAAAGCGTCATATCAAAATAGTGTATAGATAGTGTATAGTGTGTGTCGTAAAATAGGTGATCTATTTCCTTCAAAAAAAATGATCTTATCTTGGAGATTTGTAATGCTTACTCTTAAACTATTCGTTTACACAGTAGTAATATTCTTTGTTTCTCTCTTCATCTTCGGATTCTTATCTAATGATCCGGGGCGTAATCCTGGGCGTGAAGAATAAAAAAAAGAGATGAGATTCGTTTTTACTTTTTCCTTGTTTTTTCATAGGTAAATGTATAAAGAAATGGAATAGATGCTAGATAAAGATAAAAGATTCATAAAAGAAAATAATCGAAATTTATTCCAATTCTAAAATCTCAAGTGATCAGGGGGGTCGGAGAGAGAGGGATTCGAACCCTCGGTACGAATAATTCGTACAACGGATTAGCAATCCGACGCTTTAGTCCACTCAGCCATCTCTCCCCATTCCAAATTGGAAATTTATCATGTGATTTAACACGTGAAGTCAAGATTGAGAACAATCTTTATTTTACTTCAATGATTCGAAACAGATTTCTCCAATAGAAAAGAAAGAATACCTTACTTATTTTATTTTGTACAAAAGGTTCATTTCCCCGGCCTGGTTAAGTAGAAGTACTGGCCGGGCCAGTACTTCTTTTGTTCCAACGAAGAAAAATTGTTATTGAAACAAGAAGAATAATTTTCATTGCCATTCCTAATTATTATAAATTCTTTAATAAATTATCTATATCTAGATTAATCTAGAATATTCTATATATTCTAGAATTCTATATTAATATGATATATTCTATATTGAAATATTCAATATTAGATATCTTTTGAAAAGAAATAGATCTTATAAGAGAAAGAATATCAAATAGAAAACACATATTTCTAAATTGAGACTATAAATCATTTACTTGTTTAAAGCAAAGGACAAGCTTGAAAGTTTGAGGCCCGATTTACCCGAATTCAGAAGTTCAAGTGAAGGGAGGTTTCAAAAAAAAATACTTATAACTTTAGTACACTATTTAAATTTGACTAAACTTTTTGCTATTCACCTATTTTTTTTTCAAGTTTTCAATCCCGCGCCGCGGCGGAACAAAATACGTGTTAATGCTGGAATTCTCATGATTCTGATGCTATCTTGACTGCGTCTGATTACATTTGTTGGACAAATGGTGCATTCATATCCAATAATGAATATGTAGCGGGTATAGTTTAGTGGTAAAAGTGTGATTCGTTCTATTAACAACTTAAATAGTTAAGGGGTCTTTCCATTTTTTTCATATTTCATATTCCGATCAAAAACTTTATTTCTTAAAAAGATTTAATCCTTTACCCCTCAATAGGACATTTGAGGAAAGAATATACATTCTCACGATTTCTATCCAAAAGGCAATCAGAATTTGAATAAAAAGAATTGGATTATGGAGTCGAGAAGCATAATTTTTTTGATTGGTTCAATTCTTCCAATTGAATAAGTATGAATAAAAGATCTATGGATGATAGTACAAAACTTTCAATCGTAACTAAATCTTCAATCTTTGCGCTGAAAAAGGGAGAGATTGAAGCCAAATAGCTAGAAAATGATGGTTTTGGTTTACTAGAACCCTCGGCTTCTTGTTTCAGCTCGGTAGAAACAAAATTATTTTCCTTAGGATCCCACGAGTAGAAAAGAAATAGGGAACGAAGTAACTAGACTAGAGACTAGAAAGATTTGATAGAATCCCCCTCTTCTAGAGGGATCATCTAAAAAGCAAGTAGCTTTAGATGCATTCGTAAAAAAAGCTGACATAGATGTTATGGATCTCATTTTTTATCTGGTGGGAATA